ATCTTTGATAATTTTGTCATCATCCAATTGTTTTCAAATGGGGCCATTCAACAATGTAAAATATCAAAATGGAATAAAAGAAGCACTTAAAGGAGACCCCCCAATAGTTTCAGTTAGGAAATTTAAATCATTAGGTTCCTTAGGAACAGCCCTTCCAATTAGGAGTTTTGACATTTTACTAACCCACAATCAAGTTTTGGTAATGAAATATTTTCAACTTGACAATTTAAAACAGACTTTTTACATAATTGAATATTATTTAATGGATGAAAATAGAAGGATTTCGACTCGCGATCTATGCCGTAAAAAGGTTTTGAATCCATTTTTTTTGAATTGGTATTTTATCCATTGTAATTTTTGTGAAGAGAGACCCACAATAATTAGTCTTGGGCAGTTTATTTGTGAAAATGCATGTATCGCGAAAAATAGACCCTACCTAAAGTCGGGCCAAGTTTTAATTGTTCAAGTTGATTCTATAATAATTAGATCAGCTAAACCCTATTTAGCTACCCCAGGAGCAACTGTTCATGGACATTATGGAGAAATCCTTTCTACGGGGGATACTCTGGTTACATTTATATATGAAAAATCAAGATCAGGTGATATAACGCAGGGTCTTCCAAAAGTGGAACAAGTCTTGGAAGTACGTTCCATTGATTCAATATCGATGAACCTAGAAAAGAGAGTTGAGGGGTGGAACGAGCATATAACAAGAATTCTTGGCATTCCTTGGGGATTCTTGATTGGTGTCGAGCTAACTATAGTGCAAAGTCGTATTTCTTTGGTTAATAAGATACAAAAGGTTTATCGATCCCAGGGTGTGCAGATTCATAATAGGCATATAGAAATTATTGTACGTCAAATAACATCCAAAGTTTTAGTTTCAGAAGACGGAATGTCTAATGTTTTTTCACCCGGCGAACTAATTGGATTGTTGCGAGCGGAACGAACGGGGCGTGCTTTGGACGAAGCAATCTGTTACCGAGCTATTTTATTGGGAATAACAAGAGCATCTCTGAATACTCAAAGTTTCATATCCGAAGCGAGTTTTCAAGAAACCGCTCGAGTCTTAGCAAAAGCTGCTCTACGGGGTCGTATAGATTGGTTGAAGGGCCTAAAAGAAAACGTTGTTTTGGGCAGTATGATACCCGTTGGTACCGGATTATTAGTACATCGTTCAAGGCACCAAAACAACAAAAAGAAAAGCTTATTTGAGGGGAAAATACAAAATATTTTGTTCCACCATAGAGATTTTTTTCATTCTTCCATTTCAAAGAACTCTCACGATACATCATCAGAACAATCATTTCTGGGATTTAATGATTTCTAAAACTAAGAGCGGATTCATGCCTTTTAACGAGTTTGTCGTTGATCCAGCCATTTAATTTGATAATTAAGTATAATAATTAAGAAAAATAATCAGGGAATACAAATAGAAAGGAATGAATGCCTTGGATTGTGTATCAACGGCCAATCTCCGGTAGAAGTGAAGGTTCCATCGGAACAATTATTTATTTCAGGGTACGTCGTCTCTTTTTTTTTTTCAAGAAAAAAAGAGAGGAAGTGTGGAGAGAAATGACAAAAAGATATTGGAACATCAATTTGGAAGAGATGATGGAAGCGGGAGTTCATTTTGGTCATGGTACTAGAAAGTGGAATCCGAGAATGGCGCCTTATATCTCTGCAAAGCGTAAGGGTATTCATATTACAAATCTTACTAGAACGGCTCGTTTTTTATCAGAAGCTTGTGATTTAGTTTTTGATGCAGCAAGTAAGGAAAACCAATTTTTAATTGTTGGGACAAAAAAAAAAGCAGCGGATTTGGTAGCCCGAGCTGCAATAAGGGCTCGATGTCATTATGTTAATAAAAAATGGCTTGGTGGTATGTTAACGAATTGGTCCACGACAGAAACACGACTTCATAAGTTCCGGGATTTAAGAATGGAACAAAAACTGGGGGGGATCCACCGTCTTCCGAAAAGAGATGCAGCTATGTTGAAGAGACAATTATCGCACTTGCAAACATATCTGGGTGGAATTAAATATATGACAGGTTTACCCGATATTGTAATCATCATTGATCAGCAAGAAGAAGATACGGCTCTTCGAGAGTGTATCACTTTGGGAATTCCAACGATTTGTTTAATTGATACAAATTGTGACCCCGATCTTGCAGATATTTCGATTCCAGCGAATGATGACGCTATAGCTTCCATCCGATTAATTCTTAACAAACTAGTATTTGCTATTTGTGAGGGTCGTTCGAGATATATAAGAAAGCCTTAATTAAAATGAATAATAAGAGAAAATGGCTTTTAGACCCCCATAGATTTGCTTGTCCGGGTCGGGAATAAAAATAAAAGAAAAAGAAATGGGGATATTATGTGATTTGTTGATATACAAAATATAAAATAAAAAAAGCGACGATTGAATAAAAATAATTCCTTTTCAAGTTCTATTTCGGTCAGAGGGCAATATGAACGTTCTATTATGTTCCATCAACATATTCTATGCTCTATCCGGTGTAGAAGTAGGCCAACATTTGTATTGGCAAATCGGGGGTTTCCAAGTGCATGCCCAGGTACTTATCACTTCTTGGGTTGTAATTGTTATCTTATTAGGTTCAACCGCTATTGCTATTCGGAATCCACAAACTATTCCGAATAGCAGTCAGAATTTTTTCGAATACATTCTTGAATTCATTCGAGACGTGAGTAAAACCCAGATTGGAGAAGAATACGGTCCTTGGGTTCCCTTTATTGGAACTCTGTTTCTGTTTATTTTTGTTTCCAATTGGTCCGGGGCTCTTTTACCTTGGAAATTGATACAGTTACCTGAAGGGGAGTTAGCTGCCCCTACGAATGATATAAATACTACTGTTGCTTTAGCTTTACTCACGTCACTAGCATATTTTTATGCGGGTCTTAGCAAAAAGGGATTGCGTTATTTTGGTAAATACATTCAACCAACTCCAATTCTTTTACCCATTAATATCTTAGAAGATTTCACAAAACCTTTATCGCTTAGTTTTCGACTTTTCGGGAATATATTAGCTGATGAATTAGTAGTTGTTGTTCTTGTTTCTTTAGTACCTTCAGTGGTTCCTATACCTGTCATGTTCCTTGGATTATTTACAAGCGGTATTCAAGCTTTGATTTTTGCAACTTTAGCAGCGGCTTATATAGGAGAATCGATGGAGGGTCATCATTGACATGTTTTTGATTTCCAAATAAGCTTTTTAGCTTAGATACAAGCAAAGTAATACTAATATTAGTACATTTTTTTTTGAATTGCCGGAGCTTAAATCAATCAAATACTAAGATTGGTCTTCAATGATTTCATCTAGTGAATTCATCTATTTTTCTAGAAGAATGATAAAAAAAGGAATAAAAGAGGAAAAAACTCGATTCCTAAAAAATAAGTTGGTAGGAGGGCGAGTGCTGGCCTAGGTATCTCTAATCTACTGATTATAAGTCAACTTTTTTCGAAGGCGGATTCTCGAATCTGATTGACTCTAAGATAAGATAGGAATAGTAGGTTTACATTATCCAAGGCGGACTTGTATATGTGATAATGGATTAGGTATATATGACCTAAGGATAGATCTAATTTGATTTATTGCTATGACTTTAGACGGGGATTTCAAGATAAAGTACTTCTGTTTCGTCGGTGACTATGAATTGAATCTGAGTTACTTTGTCTGGATCCATTTTAGTGGTGAAAAATTTGCGTTCTAATTCATTAGTTGCTTGTATCATTAACCATTTCTTTATTTTGGTGCGAGGAACTTATAATGAATCCACTGGTTTCTGCTGCTTCCGTTATTGCTGCTGGATTAGCCGTCGGACTTGCTTCTATTGGACCTGGAGTTGGTCAGGGTACTGCTGCGGGCCAAGCTGTAGAAGGTATTGCGAGACAACCCGAGGCAGAGGGAAAAATAAGAGGTACTTTATTACTTAGTCTGGCTTTCATGGAAGCTTTAACAATTTATGGACTAGTTGTAGCATTAGCGCTTTTATTTGCAAATCCCTTTGTTTAAGCTAATCCTAGAAATCTAACTAAAAAATAAATATTTTTTATTCCGCGACCCTTCCTGTCCAAAATTTCACTCCTATAATCCCTTATTAGTTAGTTAAGATAATGCCCAATTTCCAGGAAATATTTTGGGTGGGGGTGTTTGCATATCACCGTACTTTTTCCGTCCCCTTCTTAGCTTAGTCCAATAGAACGGAAATATTTCAACAAATATGAGTTATTTCACAAGTAACATAAGTCCGAGTATCTAATTCTCATTCATAGTCGAAATTGAAAAAGTAAAATCTAGGTCTCTATTCTATAGAGAATACATTTTTTACGCTGGTTAGAAAGAAAATACAGGGGGGGCGAAGTGATCCAAAAAGAATTCTGTTTGCCTTTTTTATTCTAGGGAGATCATATGAAAAACGTAACCGATTTTGTCGTTTATTTGGGTTACTGGTCATCCGCCGGGAGTTTCGGGTTTAATACCGATATTTTAGCAACAAATCCAATAAATCTAAGTGTAGTGCTTGGTGTATTGATCTTTTTTGGAAAGGGAGTGTGTGCGAGTTGTTTTTTTCAAAAAAGGGGCTGGATCCAACCAGCTGCATCTATTTTTTGTTATAATTAGAAAAAAGTGCATAATCCCACGAATTACTTCTGAATAACTTAAAAAATAATATGGAAGAACCATAGCATTTCGTGAGTTTTTGGTAAATCAATTTTGATTCTCTATGAACCAATTTAAAGTAGGTCCAATAGCATGGTTAAAGCGAAAACGTTTGAAATCCGGCGCAGCATGGTACTCTTTCTACCACTACGTTAATACAAGGGTAGTTTTTACTATAAATTGGCATTTTTTTTTTTTCGATATATAACACTCATGTCGATAAACCAATTTGAACCATTTATTGGAACAAAACTGGGCGAAACACCCAGTTTTTATCTAATGCTGACGTGATGGGATGACCTACGTATAAAAT